GATTACAATTCTGTATATTCCACTCACTAGAGAGGTTCCCAGGGAATTCATTAGAGGAATATTTCCAATAAATACGGTTTGTTCTTGCATATCTCTACCGGTTTTCCAAATTAATCCCGCGGATACATATAATTCAGAAGAGTATGTGAGTGATTCATACACAGCATCTCTTTCTTTTATCAAGGGCTCTGCCAATTGATATGTTGCCACAAATAATTGAAATTCAATTTCTTGATCTGTATCTTCAATTTTTGGAAACTTATGAAGTTCTTCCATCAAGCCTTGATCAATGAACCTACAAAATCCGTCAAATTGGATCTGACTAAACCCTGGTATTGTATACATTCCCTCATTTCCATCCCGGAACATCTTAAGTTTTCCGTTTATCGAAAAAATCCAACTATTGGCTCACTCTTCGTTGAACCATATAGATTGATCTAGCAACGATGGAATGTATATTTTGCTCATTTGAACAACATGAAATTTTATCCAACCCCATATACATATATATATGTACTAAATACGTATGAACGGAGGAATAAAAAAAATGTGACTCAAATTCGAATTTGCGACAGATACAAATGGAAATGAATTGATAAAACATTCCTGGAAACAAAATTCTGCCACTTAGACTTATGGAGTCTTGTATAGAATATCAAAATAGATCCAATTTCTACCTTATGATATTACGATCAGATTGGGTACCATAAATGGATTCGGAATTGAATCTGTTCTCTATGAGTGAGATAAAGACAGAATAATCAGGAACCGTCTAGAGTTGACTTTGATTTTAGCACTTAATTTATTTCATCGATTCCGTTGTTCAAAAAACGATTCGCAGAGAGAAAAGATATTTCTACCCATTTGTTAATTAGTAGAATACGATTGAGGTGCGTAAGAGAAGTCATATTTATTAAGTACATGCAGATATAACTATCTAGCTATCCGTATATCCCATCTTTTATCGAAGTTCCCTTGAGGCAACATAGGTCGTGCTATATCCAAATTTCGATTTTATATTCAATATATTCAATGAAAAATGCAAGCACGACGATTTCCTAATAGGAATATGTAGATAAGATACCTGACTAGGTATCCGTGTAAGAATTTCTGTTCTGGGGTTTACATATACACATAATTGTTGTTATAATTGAAATTGAAAAGGATTAATTATGGAAAAGAATTGAGACTGATTAGTCGTATATCAATTTGATCTCGTTATGTCATTAAGGAAACCAAATTGGAGATCAAAACCCAAGAACCATTCATGAATTCACAATCATTAATGATTGTGAATTCATGAATGGTTCTTGGATTCTGTGACTGGAAATCCATTTTTCTCTTTCAATAGAAAAAAAGGGGAAAGCTTTTATTTAGGTGTTGTGTGTTTTGAAATACAATCAATCTAAGAGAACAACAGGACCCAATCAAAAAAAAGAAATGGTTCAGCAATTCCCCAGAATATTCCCATCTATATCTATTTTGTATCGTTTTGGCGGCATGGCCGAGTGGTAAGGCGGGGGACTGCAAATCCTTTCTCCCCAGTTCAAATCCGGGTGTCGCCTGATTAACAAAAGACTCGGAATTTCTTACCCTACTAAACTAATAGAACTCACAAAATTCTTGCCTGGCAGAAGCAGAGGTAAGGGGCGGGGACTGTCGATACCCAATTTTAAGAATCGGGGGTTGACTTTCAATTATTTCTTCAAAAATCGGGGTGTGACCCAAACCTGTACCATACCAATATGAATTACCAATATAAATAAAGAAATACTCACTTAATTACGGATTCCTGATGCGTTCAGGCCATTGATTTGATTTATCAATCAAATCAAATCCATAGTAAGATTCAATTGTGAGATTCAGAACTACGAAAGTCAGGGACCGTAAATCCGTGTATCCAAAGGAAGGTTCCTAAGAGACTGTAAATCCTTGCTCCCAGGATCCAAGAAGGGGTTATAGGAAGGACTATAAATACTTCCTAATTACCTTACCCTACTAGTGTTTACTGACTGAGTCTTGAAGTAGATTGGGTAGGCTGGGGGGGAATCCAATTAGGAGTTGTGGAAAGAACTGAAGATACTTTGTATCCATACAAACTCATGAGAGTCTCTGAGTGCTCAGGTTTTCAATTAATATTGTATGGGTGATTGGCTTTTATAGAATAAAAGTGGAAAAAAGTGCTTTCGTTGGGGTAACCCCGCCAAGAATGTAATCCAAGAGTGTAATAGGGTGTCTTCCAATTGTTTCACATTTCACAGAAGTAGAGACAGTAAGGCTTAGATGGGAAATTAGGAGTATGTGATAGATAGTTATATATCTTGGTGGTATATTTTTTTTCTTCTTTTTGTTTATCAAAGGCAACAGTAGGTCTTACTATTCCTACATATTCCATTAGTCACATTCCCTTGAGACTTCCAAGGGGTAACTGTGTATCTTGCTTGTACTTAGTGCTTTCCGATTCCACCAGAAATCATATAGGGACCTGTTACGGGTGTAT